ACCTAGGCACTTATCATTCATTGGCGGGGGAGAACTTTTATGATAAAGAACGAAAATTCGGATAGAGAAGCAAAAGTGTTAGCTCAACATATATGTATGTCTGTTTTCAAAGCACGAAGAGTAATTGATCAGATTCGCGGACGTTCTTATGAAGAAACACTCATGATATTGGAACTAATGCCTTATAGGGCATCTTATCCAATTTTAAGATTAATTTATTCTGCAGCAGCAAATGCTAGTCATAATATGGGTTTGAATGAAGCTGATTTATTTATTAGTAAAGCTGAAGTCAATAGAGGTGCTATTGTGAAAAAGTTAAGACCCCGGGCTCGAGGGCGTAGTTATCTGATAAAAAAAACCACTTGTCATATAAAGATTTTTTTAAAAGAAAAATCTAAATTTTAGATTCCTATTTAGAAAAAAAATGGATGGAAAAATAATAGAAAAATATGGGACAAAAAATAAATCCACTTGGTTTCAGACTTGGAACAACTCAAAGTCATCATTCTTTTTGGTTCGCAAAACCAAAGAATTTTTCCAAGGGTCTACAAGAAGATGAAAGAATACGGAATTGTATTAAGGACTATTTAAAAAAAAATAAGAGAATATCCTCAGGTTTCGAAGGAATTGCTTATATAGTAATTCAAAAAAGAATAGATTTGATTCAGGTCATAATCTATATTGGATTTCCCAATTTATTAATAGAAGGACGAACACGGGGAATCGAAGAATTACAGATGAATGTACAAAAAGAATTTCATTCTGTAAACCGGAGACTCAACATTGCTATCACAAGAATTGAAAAGCCTTATGGACAACCTAATATTCTTGCAGAATATATAGCTTTACAATTAAAAAATAGAGTCTCATTTCGAAAGGCAATGAAAAAAGCTATTGAATTAACTGAACAAACGGGTACAAAAGGGATTCAAGTGCAAATTGCAGGGCGTATCGACGGAAAAGAGATTGCACGTGTCGAATGGATCAGAGAAGGCAGGGTTCCCTTACAAACAATTCGCGCTAAAATTGATCACTGTTCCCATACAATTAGAACTATCTATGGAGTCTTAGGCATAAAAATTTGGATATTTGTAAACCAAGAATAAGAAAAGAAAAAAGAAGAAGAATGGACCTTTATTTATTTCGCCATTCTGGTCATCAATAGAAAAAATTTATAAACTCTTTTCTTCTTTTTCTTTTTTTCTTAATCAAAGAAAAACGAACAATTCTAATTCTATAAGGTTGAATAAAAATTTGATTTACCCTTTATTTAATTTAGATTTTAGTATAATTGCTATGCTCAGTGTGTGACTCGTTAGTTTTTTCTTTAGAATTGAGATTGAACAAAACAGGCTAACCCCACTATAAACTTAGTAACTATCAAAACTAAAGAAACTCAAAACTAATAACCAACTTATTGCTTCGTATTGTCGAGATCCCAAGAAACAGTCACTATATGACTGAATCGATCATATAGTTGTAGCATTGTAGCAACTGAAATCCTTTTCATAAAAAAGAAATCTGATTATGAATTGTGAAAAAAAAGGGATGTGGAAAAATGGAAGGATGATAGAAAGAGAGAATAAAGATCTCAATGATATATGATTCCCATATGTATGGTTTATGAAAAATTACCCCATAAAAAAGGCAGTGTTATAAAGCATCAACATCAATATAAAAGAAAAATACAAAATATACAATTACAATACAATAGAATAAGAAATATACAAAGAAAAAATAGAAAGAAGAAGTATAGAAACATATAATAAAATAGAATAATAAAATAAAAGATAGAATAAATAAAATAAAAGAAATTCAAATAAGAATATAAAGAATAGAAAATAGAGAATAATTTAATCGAGCTTCGGGTTAAGAAAAACTGAGGAGATTGACTCGGAAACAAATAAGAGATTTTGTTGAGAGCTCCATTGCAGAGTTCAGGCCTAAACATTAATGGAGAAGCTATGGGAACGATGGAACCTGTGACTACATAGGATTTTCTTGAAAACGAATCAATCCTAATGATTCATTGGGTAGGATGGCGAAATGAACCAAGAAAAAATGGATTTCTTCTGAATGGTCATGGATTGATCCTACAAATGAAGGAGGAAAGAGTCAATATTCGCCCGCGAAACCTTTCTTTATTTTTAATTTTTCTTTCATTTAAGGATTTTCTTTATTGGTGTGATTCAATTTCAATAGAGGTAAAGTCAAATACTTTAGAAATCTTGATAAAAGAAAGAAGCATTATATATAAACAAACACACCTAGTTATCTAGTTAGTTATATATAAAGTTACCTATGTAACAAATTCAATATAAAAAAGATTAGTATATTCTTTCTTTTCATTTTGATAGAATGAAATACATAAATACATGTGTATATTTAAGATTCTTGAATCATTTCATTCGCGAGGAGCTGGATGAGAAGAAACTCTCATGTCCGGCTCTGCAGTAGAGATGGAATTCAGAAACAACCATCAACTATAACCCCAAAAGAACCAGATTTCGTAAACAACATAGAGGTAGAATGAAGGGAATATCTTGCCGAGGCAATCATATTTGTTTTGGCAGATATGCTCTTCAGGCACTTGAACCTGCTTGGATCACAGCTAGACAAATAGAAGCAGGGCGAAGAGCAATGACACGATATGCACGTCGTGGTGGAAAGATATGGGTACGTATCTTTCCCGACAAACCTGTTACTGTAAGACCTACAGAAACACGTATGGGTTCGGGCAAGGGATCCCCCGAATATTGGGTATCCGTTGTTAAACCGGGCCGAATACTTTATGAAATGAGTGGAGTATCAGAAACTGTAGCCAAAACTGCTATGGAAATAGCTGCATGCAAAATGCCTATACGAACTCAATTTGTTATTTCAGGATAGGTAAACAAAAGTAAAAGAAGAAGGAAGGAGTATTGAGAATGAAAAAACAACCACAGATTTCTTTATCTCTGGACAGACAATATTTCTTTTTTCCATTATCCCTTGCATTGAAATAAGAGATTCAAATAAAAATGATATGATTCAACCTCAGACCCTTTTGAATGTAGCGGATAACAGTGGAGCTCAAGAATTGATGTGTATTCGAATCATAGGAACCGGTAATCACCGATATGCTCATATTGGCGATGTTATTGTTGCTGTAATCAAAGAAGCAGTGCCCAACATGCCTCTAGAAAGATCAGAAATAATTAGAGCTGTGATTGTACGCACGTGTAAAGAACTCAAACGTGACAACGGCATGATAATACGATATGATGACAATGCAGCGGTTATCATTGATCAAGAGGGAAATCCAAAAGGAACTCGAATTTTTGGTGCGATTGCTCGGGAATTGCGACAGTTGAATTTTACTAAAATAGTTTCATTAGCGCCCGAAGTCTTATAGATGAAGATAGGATATATCCTATCTATTCTATAGATAGAAAATAGAATATTCAAATATGTGAAATAGATCCGATTAATAGATTGTGTCTCATGCATATATTTGAGATTTAGAATAATTTTTTAGAATTTAAGAATTTCAAAAAAAAAATTCAATAAAAAATAAAACAAAAAAGAAGCATGTTGATTATATCAAAATGAGGAGGCACCAATAACTATAGTTCGTCATGGGTAGGGACATTATTGCCGATATAATAACTTCTATAAGAAATGCTGACATAGATCAAAAGGGAAGAGTTCAAATAGTATCTACTAATATCACTAAAAACATTGTGAAAATACTTTTACGAGAAGGTTTTATTGAGAACGTTCGAAAACATCAAGAAAGTAAAAAAGATTTCTTGGTTTTAACCTTACGACATAGAAAGACTAGGAAAGGTAATAAAATGATTTTAAAGCGTATAAGCCGACCCGGTCTACGAATCTATTCCAACTATCAACGAATTCCTAAGATTTTAGGTGGAATGGGAATTGTAATTCTTTCTACTTCTCGAGGTATAATGACAGATCGAGAAGCTCGACTAGAAAAAATTGGAGGAGAGATTTTGTGTTATATATGGTGATTCTCCCGGGGTACCCTAATTTTCTCTCGAACTTACTATTTGTAAAATAGAGAGGAGAAGTGAATTATAGAACTCTTCCTCTATTAGTTGATACTTAAAGGGGGTTCCCTGGAATGAAAGAACAAAAATTGATTCATGAGGGTTTAATTACTGAATCACTTCCCAACGGTATGTTCCGAGTTCGGTTAGATAATGAAGATCTAATTCTAGGTTATATTTCAGGGAGAATCCGGCGCAGTTTTATACGTATACTACCCGGAGATAGAGTCAAAATAGAAATGAGTCGTTATGATTCAACCAGGGGACGTATAATTTATAGACTTCGCAAAAAAGATTCGAACGATTAGATCATTCTTTTAAACATCCTTTTTGTAGGGATATAATTCGAAGTTCAAAAATGCAATAAACTGATTCTTGTTTCCAAAAAAAAATAGATTCAGAATGAAAGTAAGGAATGATAAATATGAAAATAAGGGCTTCTGTTCGTAAAATTTGTGAAAAATGTCGCTTGATTCGTAGGCGGGGGCGAATTATAGTCATTTGTTCCAATCCGAGACATAAACAGAGACAGGGGTAATCCTTCTCAAGTTCTAAATCAAGTACTTTTTCAAACCCATGTACATGTAAAAAGAAAGAAGAAAGGATTCGTTTTCATATGAAATGGATATCCCCGTATCTTTCTGTAGATTTCTGATTCTTCTTTCTTTTATTCTTATGAATATGATCTAATAAAATATGACAAAACCTATAGCAAAAATTGGTTTACGTAAGAATGCACGTATTGGTTCAAATAAGAATGAACGTAGAATACCAAAAGGAGTTATTCATGTTCAAGCGAGTTTCAACAATACTATTGTAACTGTTACAGACGTACGAGGTCGCGTGGTTTCTTGGGCTTCCGCAGGTACTTCTGGATTCAGAGGCACAAGAAAAGGAACACCCTATGCTGCTCAAGCCGCGGCATTTAACGCGATTCGTACATTAGTTGATCAGGGTATGCAACGAGCAGAAGTTATGATAAAAGGTCCAGGTCTCGGAAGAGATGCGGCATTACGAGCCATTCGTAGAAATGGGATGCTATTAAGTTTCGTACGTGATGTAACACCCATGCCGCATAATGGATGTCGCCCCCCTAAAAAAAGACGTGTGTAGAAATAAGAATTCAAGAGATTCCAAGAGAAATAAATGATTCAATGATCTGATCCAATAATCATAAATAAAAGAAAAATAATAGTATGGTTCGAGAAGAAGTAGCAGGATCCACTCGAACACTACAGTGGAAATGTGTTGAATCAAGAGTAGACAGCAAGCGTCTTTATTATGGTCGTTTTGTTCTGTCCCCGCTTATGAAAGGCCAAGCTTATACTATAGGTATAGCTATGCGAAGGGCTTTACTTGGAGAAATAGAAGGAACATATATCACACGTGCAAAATCTGAAAATGTGCTGCATGAATATTCTACGATAGCGGGTATTGAAGAATCAGTACATGAGATTTTAATAAATTTGAAAGAGATTGTATTGAGAAGTAATCTCTATGGAGTTAGGGACGCATCCATTTGCGTCAGGGGTCCAAAATACATAACAGCTCAAGATATCATCTCACCACCTTCTGTAGAAATAGTTGACACGACACAGCATATAGCTAACCTGACAGAACCAATTGATTTGTGTATTGAATTACAAATCAAGAGAGATCGCGGATATCGTATGAAATCCACAAATGACTCTCACGATGGAAGTTATCCTATAGATATTGTATCTATGCCTGTTCGAAATGCGAATCATAGTATTCATTCTTATGGGAATGGGAATGAAAAACAAGAGATACTCTTTCTAGAAATATGGACGAATGGAAGTTTAACTCCTAAAGAAGCACTTTATGAAGCTTCTCGTAATTTGATTGATTTATTGATTCCTTTTCTACATGCAGAGGAAGAGGACATGAATTTCAAGGAAAATGAAAACAGATGGAATCTACCCCTTTTTTCCTTTCAAGACAGATTCACTAATCTTAAGAAAAACAAAAAAGGAATTCCATTGACATGTATTTTTATTGACCAATCAGAATTGTCTTCCAGGACCTATAATTGTCTCAAAAGGTCCAATATACATACATTATTGGACCTTTTGAGTCACAGTCAAGAAGATCTTATGAAAATGGAAGATTTTCGCATAGAAGATGTAAAACAGATATTGGGCACTCTACAGAAGCATTTTGCAATCAATTTACCTAAGAAAAAGTTTTCATTTTAAATCCATTGGACTTTTTTTTTTCATTTTTTAGTTTTTAGAAATAAAAAAGAATAGAATGAGTTTTGAATCTTCGACACGGTCCATATATTTGCAGAATAGATCATAATAAGATAGATGTATCTAGGGAAGATCCAGAAGGGGATCTTCCTTAGATACCTATGTCGTGGTATTTAACGGTTTAATCAATTTGAAAAAGACCTAAAGTTAGGGATTTCTCAATAGGTAAAGTTGCTCCAATACCTAACCAAAGAGCTACTGCGGTACCGATCAAAAAGACTGTTGTAGCTACTGGACGACGAAATGGATTTTGGAATTTATTGACATTCTCCAAAAAAGGTACTGTCAATAATCCTATTGGTACTGAAACCATTAAAAGAACACCCAATAACTTATTGGGTACTGTGCGAAGTATTTGAAATACGGGAAAAAAGTACCATTCGGGTAATATTTCCAACGGAGTTGCAAACGGATCCGCCGGTTCACCGATCATTGACGGCTCTAGAACTGCTAAGCCCACAGTACATGCAATAGTGCCTAAAATTACTACTGGAAAAATATATAAAAGATCATTGGGCCATGCAGGTTCTCCATAATAATTATGTCCCATCCCTTTAGCCAATTTAGCTCTTAATACAGGATCATTCAAATCAGGTTTCTTTGTTATTTGGATAGGTGAATTATTGTAGATCCATCCCCCAAAGGAACCGGACATGATAATTTTTTATCATCCGGCTCGAGCAAGAATCAAAAGAATTACAGAAATAGATCCATAGAACATAAATAGGTCCTAGGTCCATAGAATATCTATATTTCTATGTTTCATACATATCTACATATATAATGTAGAATGACTCTATGTAAGAAAAGATTTATCAAATTCCATTTCCCCGAGTTGCAACGATTCATTGTAAAGAATTCAGTTCTGGCAACAAGGAAATGCTCAATATCCAAGTAGGCTTACAAATTCGATCATGATCAAGTGCTTTTTGGATTGTCTCATTCATGTCTTTTGGTTGGTTTTTATCCCCACAACATCTCGATTGTGTTACATACAAAAATACAAAGTTTTTACTTGTTACTAATAAAGTCTAGCCCCTGTGCTTCCTTAGATCCCTTATTTAACTCCGATAGTATCATAGATCAGGGTCGATGCAGAGGAAATGAATGCATCTACATACTATAAAAAACTTACTAAGATTACTATCAAATTCATACGAAATACTAATACTAGCAATTAATTATAAGAAAATTACTAAAAAAAAAAGAAAAATTAAACAAAGTGGAATAAATAGAACATTGGATTCCACATCACTTATTCTAGGGATCTTACGGAGCCTGTTCATGCATGACATGATTCGGGTATGATCATAGAAAATATTCTCCTCAAGCGAACCGGCCTATCCTATGCTACATAAAGGGACTTGCGTGATGGTTGGATGCGGAGACACATTGGGTTGTGAATTCCAACGTGGCGGATAAAATCATATATCTGCATGGACCAATCAATAGTTCAAGTCACACACTCCCATAATCCATCCTCTTTTAGGAAAATATACTTCAACTATTTGATTCGTATCAAATAAACAATACTTCAGAGTTGAATAGAAGTATCCAAATAACATGCCTTATTTTTCAATAATCCATATTTGTAGCAATGAAAGACTCTTGTTCCTCCCCGATATGATAAATTACAAATATCTATGATCTGCCTTCTCTATAAAGGACCCGAAATACCTTGCTTACGTATCATTGAAAAGTGCATTAACATAAATACGGCAGTAAGAAGAGGCAATACAAAAGTATGTAAACTATAAAAACGAGTCAAAGTGGATTGGCCCACACTAGCACTTCCACGTAATAATTCTACCAAAGGTGATCCTATTATAGGAATAGCTTCAGGCACGCCTGTTACAATTTTTACTGCCCAATAGCCAATTTGGTCCCGAGGTAAGGAATAACCAGTTACGCCAAAAGATGCGGTCAATACAGCCAGAACCACCCCTGTAACCCAAGTTAATTCGCGGGGTTTTTTAAACCCACCCGTAAGATACACACGAAATACGTGCAAGATCATCATTAGAACCATCATACTTGCTGACCATCGATGAACTGATCGAATTAACCAACCAAAGTTGGCCTCAGTCATTATGTATTGAACAGAGGAAAAAGCCTCTGTAACAGTTGGACGATAGTAAAAGGTCATAGCAAAACCCGTAGCTACTTGTACTAAAAAACAAGTAAGTGTAATTCCCCCTAGACAATAAAATATGTTGACATGAGGAGGAACATATTTACTAGTTATATCATCTGCAATCGCTTGAATCTCGAGACGTTCCTCGAACCAATCATATACTTTATTGAGATAGGTAACCCAAGAAAGACTCCCCCTCTGAGAGCCGTATATGAGAATTTCATCTCGTACGGCTCAAGCCGAAACACACAAATACTAGTTTCAACGGATATGGAATAGAGAGTTTAAAACTTCTTGTGGCTTAGCCGCTTGACTCGATTTGACCAAAAGATACGAAGTAAGAAAAATCCGGAATCTCTTCTTTGTGATGATAATGCCAAGAAATACAATCTCAAGTTGGCTCATCCATCTTTCTTTATGTTAATCCTGACAGGCCTCTTGAATCTTCTCTTCCCTATCTTTTTTTTTATAGGAATTCTCTTGTTGAGACCCTATGAATCAATTGAAACCTCAGATTCATACTAAAACCACGATGATTTAAGAAAACCAAAGCTAAACTCAAAGGTTTTCTGAGTAAAAACCATTTGATCATCACTTTTTTAATGAATGTAATAACTCAAAAAAATCTAGAGAAAGAGATTTCTTTCGGTCAAAAGAAGTATGAAGGAAAAAATTGTTTGATTTATAAAAGACCTATTTCCATTTTTTTAATCCGGTTGCGAGGTCTGAATAATAGGTATGAATCATAGTTCAAATATTTCTTTTCTTGATCTATTCTATATAGTCCGTGCTCCAGAGACTAGAATAAATATCTGACGAGGTAGAATCATCTTGATAGAGATGACAGGTCCATTCTCTGTATTATCAATAGGATCAATTATAACAAGTCACACGCTCATATTCCGGAAATGAAATATCGAAACAAATAAATTTCACGATCGAACTGCCAGAATGGTCTATAAATCCAAGTCTTAGGTAATCTTAAGTTGAAGTATTAAGTATTTTAAGCATTAAGTAAGTATAAGTAAAAGAATCTTTTTTGATTGAAAAACTAAGACTTCATAGTTTTTATGAACTAATTAATTGAAATTCCATCCAGTAAAACAGATGAATTATAAATTTCTAAAATAATAGATAGAAATATTGCAAATAGAGCCATTGCAACTCCCATAAGTGGTGTAGTCCCCCACCCTGGAGCTACTTTTCCATATTCCGAATTCAATGGTTTCAATAAACTCCCTACGCCAGTTCGTCTTGGCCCAGATCTAGAACTACTCTCAACGGTTTTTGTAGCCATAAATCCTCTTTTATCATGGGTTGAAATCTGTTGACTTTGTATACCATTCCGTTGTAGTTGTAAATAAACGACATTATCGTGATCCTTTGTGATCTTGAAATTATCGAAAAAATGGAAACAGCAACCCTAGTCGCCATCTCCATATCCGGTTTACTTGTAAGCTTTACTGGGTATGCCTTATATACCGCTTTTGGGCAACCCTCTCAAAAATTAAGAGATCCCTTCGAAGAACATGGGGACTAGT